CATTAGACTATATTGACAATTCCAAAAAACTGCTCATACTATTATCATAGTATGATGATGGTCGGGCGTATATGCCCCTATCGTCTAGTGGTTCAGGACATCTCTCTTTCAAGGAGGCAGCGGGGATTCGACTTCCCCTGGGGGTAGGGTACTATGAAAGGAAGTTGATCATAGATTATCGATAAGCCTAGAATGAATTCTTCCTGGGTCGATGCCCGAGTGGTTAATGGGGACGGACTGTAAATTCGTTGGCAATATGTCTACGCTGGTTCAAATCCAGCTCGGCCCAATAATTCACCGCTCCATGAATATGATATAACCAATTTGTCTTCCATAAATGGAAATGCCTAATCCGTAGAAATAAAGAGAAAGAATCAATTTTTTTTCTCTATCCCTATTTTTCTCTTTCTGATCTTTCTAAGGATCTAATTCATGATACTTTACTTAATTAAGTAAAGTATCATGAAAAGCAAACAAAAAAGTTTAGTTCTTTTTTCTGATTGATTATCCACTTTTGGCCGTAAAATAATTATTGGTTACTAGTAATCTGTGTCACTCTCACTATAGCCCATATTATATGTGGATATGATATCAGTATATCATTCCTGTCTTTCTTACAATACGACGACTAGGACTAGAATGTTCTTATGATTACATTAAGAATATGTAAGATTAAGAATATGTATGCCATACACTTCGCTGGGATTGTAGTTCAATTGGTCAGAGCACCGCCCTGTCAAGGCGGAAGCTGCGGGTTCGAGCCCCGTCAGTCCCGAACTAGGATCCGGTGAATTTATCAATTTATCTCTCTCTTTTCACGGAAAAGGGGGACAGGAAGCAAGATCTAATCCCCAGTGGGGATCCTTATTTCTTTTGTTTTTTATTTCGCATTTATCATCACACAAATATGGATACGGGAATTTCAAATCTTTCCACTACTCCCGATTGATAAAGGAGAGACATATCATATGTACATTAGTACAATTGGTGGTATTACTATATTCAGTATTTTTAGAGATACCATCCTCGTCTTACTTTCTTTTTCGATTGTTCTTGATCAATGAAATGGAGTAGAGTGATCCTATTTTACCGGGAGTACATACAAAAATGGTATTCGTTTATTGTACGATGGACAATGAACTTAACATAATTACCCCGACAGAGTACTTTTCAGGTTAAACCACACCTTTTCTAGTTCTGACTTTGTTTGTGTATCCTCAATGACTAATTGTAAACAATCTATCTCATTCTCATTCAAATTGCAGACATCATTTTTGATGTATGCATTCCAGTACAAATAAATACAAGAAAGAGGATACTAATAAAATAAAAGAAAAGACCGAGCAAGGACCCTTTTCAGTAAATTTGTTGGAATATTTGATCTTTTTTATTTAATCCCTTTTTTTCCATCTCACCTCGTTTGGGTCTGTGTGTGACCCATAGAATACCGGTCATATAATACCTCATAATTGTAAGTATAATACACAGGAAGGAGAGTTGTATAAGATAAGGAAGACAGTAGGTTATAGAAAAGAAAAAGTGGAAGAGGATGAAAAATCCAATGGGATTCCTGATCCAATAAAAAATCCCATTTCGTAATTAGTATGGATAAAGGATCTTCCCATGTTATACTATTCAATTCTCGACGATGAATCGATTTGATAGATCAGATATTGTTATTCATAATATTGATCCTATTCAGTATCATCAGGATCAATTCATCCCAATGAATTTACAGGAGTTAAATTTCTCATCTCTATGGGATTACATCCCGAGTTATTGCGAAGAAAAAAATAAATAAATAATGAAATTATGGAAGTCAATATTCTCGCATTTATTGCTACTGCACTGTTCATTCTAGTTCCTACTGCTTTTTTACTTATTATCTACGTAAAAACAGTCAGTCAAAATGATTAATTTGAATCTGAATTATTAGTTCTTATCAATCCTTTTTTCAATGATTGAAGAAATGAAAGAAAGGGATTAAAATTAAAAGAAAATTCCAAGTCTTAAATGAAATGATCTGGTTGGAATCATAAAGTGTGGTAGAAAGGACTATATATAGTCCTTTCTACCACACTTTAGAGTATTTTATATTATCTAATATTGTATACAATGATATTATCATATAAAGTTGTATTGTATACAGATATAGACTTTATCTAAATGGAGGGTTTATATAGATCAATTTACAATATGTATGTATATGATGTATTAGATGTACATCTAATCTAAATAGTAGACTAGTACATCGAAATAGCAGTCTAATTCTATTTCTTTTTTTCGCTACATCCACTCGATTTCGATCAACCCAAAATAATCGAAGGCCAATTCTTCTAATTCCTAGGTTTCTTATAATTTTATATATAGGTTCCGGGATCCATCAAAAGAATCAATAGAGGAAGAATAGTATATTCCTATACTATAGCAAAAGAAAACAAAACCAAGGAATTTTTTTGATTTCCCATCCCAAGAAGTCATTGATTGAGCCATTAACAGATCATTTACGAAGTTCTATGGTAACTTCTTCAGATTTTGAAAGGAAGTAGATTAGTAAAGGGGACTCGGACCATTTTTCATGCTTAAACATGACATGAGATGAGTCAAAAAAGCATAAAAAAATCTCTAGGAGTCTAAAATGTTAAATGTATGATATGTGGTGGATCACTCAGCGGAAGAAAGATCTAATTTTATTATGTGTAGAACCTCTTTGGACAACCACTAGTCACTTCCAGTAGAAAGTAAGTATCGTCGTAATCTAATAGCAGAACGATTTGTTCTTAGAACAGTGAAAGTAAAGAAAGAGAGAAACAAATAAAGAAAAAACTAGGGATTGGTTTTTTCTCGTTGTAATATCCATAATTCTGGTAAGAACAGGTTTATCCAAACAGAATATTTAGGAGGAATTCGGTTGGAAAAAATTTCCTATCATGCGTAGATTTGAGTTTTGAAATACAACTAAACTATAGGAATCATTCGTTGTTTGATCGAATGGTTATTATTCATTATTGTCTTTCCAGTATAATTTTGAAAGAGAGACAAGCTTTTTAAAAATAAAGCTTCGAAAAACGATCAATGCAAAATGATCAATTAAACAATTGATACAATTCGATTACTCAATCGATTACTCAATCGATTACTCAATCGATTACTCAATCAATTATTAATATACCTAGAGTCCACTCCTTCCCCATACTACGAGTGAAAGGGAAAATGTAAAGACTACCATTAAAGCAGCCCAAGCGAGACTTACTATATCCATGTGAATTATATCTCCTATTTCTATGAAGGAATTATTCCATTATTGATCAATAATCATAGTAGAATCAATGGCGCAGAGTCAAAATAGGATTCTGACTTAAGGCTATTGATGAACCAATTCAATGAATCCACTCGTAACAGATTCTTTATAGGATTTCTGGTAGAATTGGGAAGTATTAAGTAAAAATATGATACACACACCTTTTCCTTGCAAATTGCAAAGTAATGCTCCTAATGGAACATGTGGGAATAGTAAGACCTATTGTTTGTTTTGTTACCTTTCTTTCATAAGCAAAAATAAAAAAAAATATACCATCAAGATAGATAACTATCTATTGGATACCTACATTTCCTATTTGATCTAAGCCTTACTGTCTTTCTTTCTGTGAAAGAATGGGGAGACATCACTACCATTATTACATACATTTTTTTTGTAATCTCCTTACACGACCAAAGAAATCTTTTTTTTTTTTTTTTTTACTTTGACTCTGTTATTCTATAAGATAAGAGCCGACCAACCATCCTGATTGAATGTTTGAGTACTCGGAGTCTCTCGTAAGTATGGATACAAAGTATCTTCAGTCCTTTCCACAACTCCTAAATTGATTTCCCATCAGTCTATCCAATCTAATTCCAGACAGAGTCAGTAGACCCTACGTTAGGGTAGGTAGTGTAAGATAATTAGGAAGTCTTGATAGTCTTTCGTATAATCTTTTCTTCAATCCTAGGAGCAAAAATGGAATGTCCTTTAGGAACCTTTGGATACCAAGATTTCTGACCTCTTACTTTCGTAGTTCTGGAATTAATAAGTAAGCCTTACCTCATCCCTATTGGTATATCTGTTTGGGCCGCTACCCAGAACCCAAACAGAACCCGATTTTGAGAAAACAACTTACAGTCTTTTATAGAACTATGTATTCTATAAATCAAGTATCGACAAGCTCCGTCCTTTGCCTTTGCTTATGCAGGGCAAGAATTTGTCGAGTTCTATTCTATCAGTAGAATAAGAAATTCTAAGTATTTTGTTGATCAGGCGACACCCAGATTTGAACTGGGGATAAAGGATTTGCAGTCCCCTGCCTTACCACTTGGCCATGCCGCCAAATCCGATCCAAAATCGATGAAAATATTATTCATCCACATTTTATTACTAATTGTTTGTTTTTTCAGAGGGGGATTACTGAACCCTTTTTTTCTTTTTTATTTGTTTTTTGATCTTGAATCCCATTGTGCTTATCCCTTTTCAATCTCTTTCCAAAAATGAATTCTTGTTTCTTATGGGATCTAGTTTAGATTATTCTCTTCGATTGATTGTATCTCAAAACACACACCGCTTAAAAACTTCCCTTCTCTTTCTATTGAAAAGCTATTTCAAATTGAAAAAAGAAAAAAAGGATTTCCAGTCACAGACTGCAAAATTTGGGGCAAATTGGAACCATTAACTTTTTTTTATTATTTAATTCTTATTATTTATTATTTTATTTTGGATTTTGTTTATTTTTGATTTTGAAGTAGTGAATGGTTCTTCTATTTTGTATTTAATCTCAATGTGTTTCCTTTCCTTAATGGTATAACAAAATCAAATTGATTTACAACTAATCAGTATCAATTATTTTCAAAAATTATTTTCAATTATCAATTATAAGAAAATATATATGTATATGTAAACCCCAGAACATAAATTGGTACACAGATACCGGGTCGGGTCTCTCTCTTATGTACATATCCCTATAGAGAAT